AATGAAGCAAATTAACTCATTAGTAAAACAGAAGGTCAATTAAAGGTACTACTACAAAAAACTGAAAAAAAAAAACTTCGAGCTCGAAGACTAATTTATCGGATAAATTTAATTGTCATATAACTATTGGATTGAAAAATATATCTATAGATATTATAGATTAGGATAGAGTATGAAAGACGCAAGTCATATTATGTTATGCTATTTTATGCTTAAAAAAAATCAGAAAGTACACCCAAATAGGACGTGTCATTTTATGTATTTTATGTATAGTAGTGGAGGGTTATGGGACAAAAAATAAATCCGCTCGGTTTCAGACTTGGTACAAACCAAAGTCATCATTCTCTTTGGTTTGCACAACCAAAAAATTATTCCGAGAGTTTAGAAGAAGATCAAAAAATACGAGATTATATCAAGAATTATGTAAAAAAAAATATGAGAATGTCTTCTGGTGTCGAAGGAATTGCACGAATAAAGATTCAAAAAAGAATTGATCTGATCCAAGTCATAATCTATATGGGATTCCCAAAGTTCTTAATAGAAGGAGAAGGTAAGCCTCGAAGAATTGAAGAATTACAGATGAATGTACAAAAAAAACTTAATTGTGTGAACCAAAAACTCAACATTGCTATTACAAGAATTGCAAATCCTTATGGACACCCTAATATTCTTGCAGAATTTATAGCCGGACAATTAAAGAATAGAGTTTCATTTCGTAAAGCAATGAAAAAAGCTATTGAATTAAGCGAACAGGCGGGTACAAAAGGAATTCAAGTACAAATTGCGGGACGTATCGACGGAAAAGAAATTGCACGTGTCGAATGGATCAGAGAAGGTAGGGTTCCTCTACAAACCATTCAAGCTAAAATGGATTATTGTTCCTATACAGTTCGAACTATTTATGGGGTATTAGGCATAAAAATTTGGATATTTGTAAACGAAGACTAAGAAGCTTTTCCTTATTTTTATCTGCTGGTGATAAAAAAATGAGCAATTTTTTAAGGTTGAATTAAAAATTCGATTAATCATTTGATATTGATATAATTGCTATGCTTAGTGTGCGACTCGTTGGTTTTTTTAGAGTGGGTAGGATTCACAACAAAAAAAGAACTATCGAGCTAATAACCAACTCATCGCTCCGCATTATGTGGATCTAAAGAACCAATCAAGATATAATCAAGATATGATATATTGGTGATATCATTATAGCAACTGTCAAATATTGCAAAAAAAAAGGGAAAAACTAATCGGATTATGAGTTGTGAAGCAATAAGAATATACGGATAAGTGGAAGGATGAAAGAAAGAGAGAAAAAGAATATCAATGATATCCGATTCTAATATGTAAGGTCTACGAGTTATCTCAGAAAAGGGTAGTGTAAGAAAGCAGCAATACTAAAAAAAGCCATAAGTAAATGAATATATTCTAATTAGATAAATATATCCATATTAGATAAATATATCCATAGAACAAACAAATCAAGAGCCCCGAGTCAATAAAAACTGAGAAGGTTGACTCAAGAAAAAAGAAAATGTTATTAGGAGCTTCGTTGTAGAATTAAGACCTAACCATTAATTGAGAAGCGATGGGAACGACGGAACCCGTGAATACATAAGATTCGGAATCTTAATGATTCATTGGATGGGATGGTGAACGAACCAAAGACAAATCCATTTATTCTGAGGAGTCTCATAGGGCTATAAACCCTACGTCTGAAATAGATAATGAACGAGTAAATATTCGCCCGCGAAAATTTTTTATTTTATTGTGAATTTATAAATTTGGACCAATCCGATATTATAATAAACGGAAAAACAAAATAAAGATTCATTATAACCTTACCTTATATTATAAATAACAAAACATTATTATACAGTTCTATATGGGTAGCAAAAATTGTCTATAATATAGAATATAAAATCGAATACATGTTTAGTTATATATCAAAACAAGATATATACTAATTTCCAATAGACCAAATAAATTCGATGAAATCTCAAAAAACATCACGATTCAGTATATTTCTATTCTATATATTCATTATAAAACGAAATACATATTCTTTTTTTTTTTAATCGTTTCATTCGCGAGGAGCCATATGAGGTGAAAATCTCATGTATGGTTCTGTAGTAGAGATGGGAGTGAGAAAAAACCATCAACTATAACCCCAAAAGAACCAGATTCCGTAAACAACATAGAGGAAGAATGAAAGGAATATCCTATCGAGGTAATCATATTTGCTTCGGTAGATATGCTCTTCAGACACTTGAACCCGCTTGGATCACATCTAGACAAATAGAGGCAGGGCGCCGGGCAATGTCACGAAATGCCCGCCGTGGTGGAAAAATATGGGTACGCATATTTCCAGACAAACCAGTTACAGTAAGACCTACAGAAACACGTATGGGTTCGGGAAAAGGATCTCCCGAATATTGGGTAGCTGTTGTTAAACCGGGTAGAATACTTTATGAAATGAGTGGAGTCACAGAAAATATAGCCAGAAAAGCTATTTCAATAGCAGCATCCAAAATGCCTATACGAACTCAATTTATTATTTCGGGATAAGAATTCGAACCAAAGCAAAGAAAAAGAAGTCTTTGGAATGAAAAAACAATTGAAATTGTAGGTTTGGTTTCTTTTTTTTAGACAAACAATATTTCTAATATTTCTTTTTGACTTCGACCTTTGCACTGAAAGAACAAATCAAAAATAATATGATTCAACCTCAAACCCATTTGAATGTAGCCGATAATAGCGGGGCCCGCGAATTGATGTGTATTCGAATCATAGGAGCTAGTAATCGACGATATGCTTATATTGGTGACATTATTGTTGCTGTAATCAAAGAAGCAGTACCAAACACACCTTTAGAAAAATCAGAAGTGATCAGAGCTGTAATTGTACGTACTTGTAAAGAATTCAAACGTAACAACGGTATGATAATACAATATGATGATAATGCTGCGGTTGTCATTGATCAAGAAGGAAATCCAAAAGGAACTAGAATTTTTGGTGCGATCGCACGAGAATTGAGACAGTTAAATTTCACTAAAATAGTTTCATTAGCACCCGAGGTATTATAAAACAAGACCAGGATATTTTTATCTATTTGAATGAAATAAATTCATTAATAGATTATGTCTCACGCATATGCCTTTTTAATTAGAAACGGATACTTTTCTTTAATTATTCAAAAAAAAAAAAGAAAAAAATGAAATGAAAATAAAAAATAGCATGTGAATTATATAAAAAGTCAAGGGCAACAAGCATTTTAGTTTATCATGGGAAAGGATACGATTGCTGACATAATAACCTCTATACGAAATACTGACATGAATAGAAAGGGAACAGTTCGAATACTATCTACTAACATCACCGAAAACATTGTTAAAATACTTTTACGGGACGGTTTTATTGAAAGCGTGAGAAAGCATCGGGCGATTGACAAGGATTTTTTAGTTTTCACTCTACGACATAGAAGAAATAGAAAAGGATCATATAAAACTATTTTTCATTTAAAACGGATCAGCAAGCCCGGTCTACGAATCTATTCTAATTATCAACGAATTCCGAGAATTTTAGGAGGGATGGGGATTGTAATTATTTCTACTTCTCGAGGTATAATGACAGATCGAGAGGCTCGATTAGAAAGAATTGGCGGAGAAATTTTGTGTTATATATGGTAATCTTTCTGATATACGAATTCTATGAGAAACTTTCATACATGTAGATTGGTGAAAAAAGAGAGAAAAAAACAAGTTTCTAATGTCCCTCCTCGTCCATTAGTTAATACGTAAAGGGTTTTCAAAACTCAAATAGGAATAGAATAAACGAAAAAATGGCTTTCTTTCTGATGGTTTAGTTTCAATTAATGCATCACTTCCCAACGGTATATTTCGGGTTCGTTTAGATAATGAAGATCTGATTTTAGGTTATGTTTCAGAAAGGATTCAACATAGTTTTATACATATACTACTTAAAGACTTAAAGTAAAAACAAAAAACAGAAGGAAGTCATTTTTTGAGTGAACCGGAGGACATAGAATTTATAGACCCCGGAACAAAGATTAGAATGATTAGACTGTTTTTTCAACTTCAACATTCCCTTTTTAGGGGATACAATTAAAAGTTCCAAATTTCAGGAAAACCCATTTTCTTCCAAAAAAATAGATTCATAATTAAGTTAAGGAATGAAAAATATGAAAATAAGGGCCTCTGTTCGTAAAATTTGCGAAAAATGTCGACTGATCCGTAGGCGAGGACGAATTATAGTAATTTGTTCCAATCCAAGCCATAAACAAAAACAAGGATAATATTTCCAAAAATAAAATAAAAAAGAGAGCTTTCTAAAGCTAAAGTACCAGATGCGCAAATAAAAAAACGGAATTTCAATTAAAATTAGAAAATTCCATTTCATATGGAATATATTATATTGAATATAAAATATAAACAATTGAAATGGAAATACAAATAATTTTGAAATATAAATAATTAAATATAAATAATTAAAGTAGAAATAGGTTCTATAGAAATATAGAAATGAATTTCGAATTCATTATTTAATTCTATAATATATTATAGAACTATAATATAATAAATGAATTCTATAAATAATAGAATATTAAATAAATAATAGAATATAATAAATATTGAAATAAAAGATTTGTTTTTGACATTAACATTAAATGGATATATCCATATTTCCCTGACTTATATTTATGAGATAATAAAATATGGCAAAACCTATACCAAAAATTCGTTCACGTAAAAATGAACGTATTGGTTTACGTAAGAATGTGCGTAGAATACCAAAGGGAGTTATTCATGTTCAAGCTAGTTTCAACAATACCATTGTGACTGTTACAGATGTACGGGGTCGGGTGATTTCTTGGTCCTCCGCCGGTACTTGTGGATTCAAGGGTACAAGAAGGGGGACACCCTTTGCCGCTCAAACCACAGCAGGAAATGCTATTCGGACAGTATCGGATCAAGGTATGCAAC